CGAGGAATTTATCACACAAGTATTCAATTAGTTCGGACTTGCTTAGTATTGAATTGGGACCAAGAACAAAAAGGTTCTATAGAAGAGGTTCATGCTTCCTTTGTTGAGGTAAGGGCAAATGATCTAATTCGCGATTTCATAAGAATTGAGTTAGTCAAGTCCACTATTTCGTATACCGGAAAAAGGTATGATAGGGCAAGTTCCGGATTGATTCCCGATAATGGATTAGATTGCACCAATATCAATCCTTTTTATTCCAAGGCGAAGATTCAATCACTTAGCCAACATCAAGGAACTATTGGTAATCAAGGAACTATTGGTATGTTGTTGAATCGAAATAAGGAATGCCAATCTTTGCTAATTTTGTCATCATCCAATTGTTCTCGAATTGGTCCATTCAATAGTTCGAAATATAACAATGTGACAAAAGAATCGGATCCCCTAATTCCAATTAGGGATTATTTAGGTCCCTTAGGCGCGATTGTACCTAAAATATCAAATTTTTATTCATCTTACCATTTAATAACTCATAATCAGATCGTGTTAAAGAAATATTTGCTACTTGACAATTTGAAAAAGATTTTCCAAGTACTTCAAGTACTTAAATACTGTTTAATAGATGAAAATAGAAGGATTTATAATCCCGATCTATGCAGTAACATCATTTTGAACCCATTCCATTTGAATTGGTGCTTTCTCCATCATGATTATTGTGAAGAGACATCGATCAAAATTAGCCTTGGACAATTTATTTGTGAAAATGTATGTCTATTTAAATACGAATCACACGTAAAAAAATCTGGTCAAATTTTAATTGTTAATGTCGACTTTTTAGTTATAAGATCGGCTAAGTCTTATTTGGCTACTCCTGGAGCAACTGTTCATGGTCATTATGGGAAAATCCTTTACGAAGGAGATACATTAGTTACATTTATATATGAAAAATCGAGATCTGGTGACATAACGCAAGGTCTTCCAAAAGTAGAACAAATCTTAGAAGTGCGTTCGATTGATTCAATATCGATGAACCTCGAAAGGAGAGTTGAAGGTTGGAACGAGCGTATACCAAGAATTCTTGGGATCCCCTGGGGGTTTTTGATTGGAGCTGAGCTAACCATAGCCCAAAGTCGTATCTCTTTGGTTAATAAGATCCAAAAGGTTTATCGATCCCAGGGGGTACAGATCCATAATAGACATATAGAGATTATTGTACGTCAAGTAACATCAAAAGTGTTGGTTTCAGAAGATGGAATGTCTAATGTTTTTTCGCCTGGAGAATTAATCGGATTGTTGCGAGCGGAACGAGCAGGGCGCGCTTTGGACGAATCGATCTGTTATCGGGCAATCTCATTGGGAATAACAAGAGCGTCTCTGAATACTCAAAGTTTCATATCCGAAGCAAGTTTTCAAGAAACCGCTCGAGTTTTAGCAAAAGCTGCTCTACGAGGTCGTATTGATTGGTTGAAAGGCCTGAAAGAGAACGTTGTTCTGGGGGGGATTATACCTGTTGGTACCGGATTCCAAAAATTTGTGCACCGCTCAAGGCAAGACAAAAACATTTATTTGGAAATCAAAAGAAAAAATCTATTCGAGTTGGAAATGAGAGATATTTTGTTACACCATAGAGAATTTTTTTGTTCTTACGCGACAAACAATTTCCATGAGACAAATTTACATGAGACATCAGAACAATCATTTATGCGATTTAATGATTCCTAAGAGCGGATTCATTTTCACTTTAACTATCTTTTAACTATACTGGTCTGATTATTGATTTGGTAATAAATAAAATAAGTAATTAAAAAAATTTATGGTTTGCGCCGTGTATCAATGGTCAATCCCCGGTAGAAGGTTCCATCGGAACAATTTTTTATTTCAAGGTACCTCGTCTCTTTGTTAATAATACGAAAAAGAAAAAACAAAAAGGAAGTGTGGGAAAAAATGACAAGAAGATATTGGAACATCAATTTGGAAGAGATGATGGAAGCAGGAGTTCATTTTGGTCATGGTACTAAGAAATGGAATCCTAGAATGGCCCCTTACATTTCTGCAAAGCGTAAAGGTATTCATATTACAAATCTCGCTAGAACTGCTCGTTTTTTATCAGAAGCCTGTGATTTAGTTTTTGATGCAGCAAGTAGGGGAAAAAACTTCTTAATCGTCGGTACCAAAAATAAAGCATCGGATTCAGTAGCATCAGCTGCAATAAGGGCTCGGTCTCATTTTATTAATCAAAAATGGCTCGGTGGTATGTTAACGAATTGGTCCACTACGGAAACGAGACTTTATAAGTTCAGGGACTTAAGAGCAGAAGAAAAGATGGGGAAACTCAACCGTCTCCCCAAAAGAGATGCAGCAATGTTGAAGAGAAAATTATCTACCTTGCAAACATATCTCGGTGGGATCAAATATATGACGGGATTGCCTGATATTGTGATCATCGTTGATCAGCAAGAAGAATATACGGCTCTTCGAGAATGTGCCATTTTGGGGATTCCAACGATTTGTTTAATCGATACAAATTGTGACCCAGATCTTGCAGATATTTCGATTCCAGCCAACGATGACGCTATAGCTTCAATTCGATTGATTCTTAACAAATTAGTATCCGCAATTTGTGAAGGTCGTTCTAGCTATATAAGAAATCGTTGATTATGATTAAGATTAAGAATAATAAAATTAGTTAATGTTAATTATTGGGCAACTCCATAGATTTATTGGATCGGTTACTTTTTTTTTTAATAGATAAAAAAAAAGAACTGGGGATATTGATATATATTATGATGTTATGTGATTTCTTGGTATCCTAAATATATGATTAATGATTCAAGTTGGTGAGTTGAGAAAGAAATCGTTGAATCAAACTAATTCCTTTTTTGAAGTTCAATTTCTATCAGAGGACAATATGAATGTTATACCATGTTACATTAAAACACTCAAGGGGTTATACGATATATCGGGTGTAGAAGTAGGCCAACATTTCTATTGGCAAATAGGAGGTTTACAAATCCATGCCCAAGTACTTATCACTTCTTGGGTCGTAATTACTATCTTGTTAGGTTCAGCCATCATAGCTGTTCGGAATCCACAAACCATTCCGACTGACGGTCAGAATTTCTTTGAATATGTCCTTGAATTTATTCGAGACTTGAGCAAAACCCAGATTGGAGAAGAATATGGACCTTGGGTTCCCTTTATTGGAACTATGTTCCTATTTATTTTTGTTTCTAATTGGTCAGGTGCCCTTTTACCTTGGAAAATCATACAGTTACCTCATGGGGAGTTAGCTGCGCCCACGAATGATATAAATACTACTGTTGCTTTAGCTTTACCCACGTCAGTGGCATATTTTTATGCAGGTCTTACCAAAAAAGGGTTGGGTTATTTCGAGAAATACATCAAACCAACTCCAATACTTTTACCAATTAACATCCTAGAAGATTTCACAAAACCCTTATCTCTTAGTTTTCGACTTTTCGGGAATATATTGGCTGATGAATTAGTAGTTGTTGTTCTTGTTTCTTTAGTCCCTTCAGTAGTTCCTATACCTGTCATGTTTCTTGGATTATTTACAAGTGGTATTCAAGCTCTTATTTTTGCAACGTTAGCCGCGGCTTATATAGGCGAATCCATGGAGGGTCATCATTGACTAGTTTTCTAAATATTCTTTTTTTTTTTTAGCTTATCCCAGCATGGTTCAAGATAATCTGCTTGGTTGGAGAACATAATAGATATAAATACGTATGAATATATGACCTAGAGTCGTAGGAGAGAAGATGAACGATATTACGGAATTGTAAAAAAAAAAGATGGGTTGGGGAGGTCACACTAGATGTATGTAATGTCTATAAGTCCAGCCACTTTTTGTGTGGGTTTCGAGGAATGATTCTATAATCCGATTCAATATAAAATGTGGCCAGTTTACGTTATGGAAGAAAGAAATGTATATGTAATATGTATATGTAATATTAGATATTCACTAGTTATACAGTCCTATCTATATATAAATAGAAGTCCTTATGCCTTACCTATATACTAACTAACTATATATATATCTAACTATATGCTATATATATGTAATATATATATAGCAATATATATAGATAGCAATATATATAGCAAAATAAATAAAGCAAAATAATAAAAAAAATATATATATATATGTATTGATATACATATTGATATCGTTATATTGATATATTGATATCGTTGATATCGATCATATTGATATCCATTGCATATATTGATGATTGCATATATTGATTTGATTGCAGTTTACTGCATTTAGATTAGATGGATTACAAGATAAGTCAAGTCCTTTCTTCTGTTTCATTTGTGATTGTGTATTGGATGAAAAAACAGATGAACTCAAGGATATAGAAGAGTAAAGAACGAAGGATGGAATGAAAGAATGGTTGGAAAGAAAGAAATGCAATAACTAGAGCCGTATGTATATGGATTTACAAAAACTTCATCATGGGTAGAAACAAAAAATGAGATATCGAAGTAGTTCTGACGATTCAGTAATATTATCATTAGTTTTTAGTTACTCCGACCCAATAGATCTTAATGATCAAACTTAATGATAAAATTAAGTAATAATTCATTGGTTGATTGTATCATTAACCATTTCTTTTTTTTTGGTGTGAGGAACTTACCATGAATCCACTGATTTCTGCCGCTTCCGTTATTGCTGCTGGATTGGCTGTAGGACTTGCTTCTATTGGACCCGGAGTTGGTCAAGGTACTGCTGCAGGCCAAGCTGTAGAGGGTATTGCGAGACAACCAGAAGCAGAGGGTAAAATACGAGGTACTTTATTGCTTAGTCTAGCTTTTATGGAAGCTTTAACAATTTACGGACTGGTTGTGGCATTAGCGCTTTTATTTGCGAATCCTTTTGTTTAATCCTAGAAATGTAAAAAAGTACCTTAGATTACATACTTATTTTACTTTTTTTCTTTATTAACTTGAAATTTAATTGTCGTTTGCTTCTTCGAATT